GATTCTTTCTATTCGTAGGTCATTTATGGCACGCGGGAAGGGCTCGTGCAGCTGCAGCCGGATTTGAAAAAGGGATTGATCGTGACTTTGAACCTGTTCTTTCCATGACTCCTCTTAACTAAGACGGGAGATCAAATGCTTTAGTAATAGCTTTGATTCCACTATACAGATTAGCTTGAGTGGATCAGGTCATATTTAAAAAGTATTTTTTTCTTGGCTTTTCAGCTCGTTTATAATTTTAAAAAAATTATATTTTTCCGGGTTCGGCTATCCAACTTAGCCGAGCCCCCCCTTTATGATTATGATATTGAAAGATAAAAATTTCGAAAATAAAAAGAGAAAGAAACCTATTCACTAAGAAAAAGGAGAGAGAGGGATTCGAACCCTCGATAGTTCTTTGTTTCAAACTATACCGGTTTTCAAGACCGGAGCTATCAACCACTCAGCCATCTCTCCGAAAGATAATTTATATTATATTTTTTTTGTCCACCGAATGGAACATATCGATATAATTCATACCATTTTTATGGATATAAAAATCGATAGTAATATATATTAGGAACCTATAGGTCTTTATATCGGTGTATATAGATACATGTAGATGCATGATCTAGTGTTCTCCCTTGGAAAGAAAGCGACAAAATTTTGATTTATGGTACAATCCAATCACGATGCTTTTTTTTTTTTTGCTGATAAAGAGATCAGATAAAGAGATCAAATGGTATATAATTCTTTTATTGGTAGATTAGAGGATTAGAAACATGACTATTGCGTTCCAATTGGCTGTTTTTGCATTAATTGTTACTTCATCAATCTTACTGATTAGTGTACCCGTTGTATTTGCTTCTCCCGATGGTTGGTTGGGTAATAAAAATATTGTATTTTCCGGTACATCATTATGGATTGGATTAGTCTTTCTGATAGGTATTCTTAATTCTCTTATCTCTTGAATCTTTTTGTTCTCGATCCAAAAACTACAAATCCACTAATTATTTGAGATTATGAGACACCTTAAAATTCAATAGTAAATTATAAATTTAAAAAATGCAAATAGTGCAAAAATTATAACAATTTGTATGGGGTCGAACTTATTGTATTTGGGTCTTTGTTTTGTAAAATATTGAAAAAAAAAATATATATATATATAATATAAATCTGTACTAAAGTTGTACATATATAATATGTATTATATATATATTTTTTCTATTTATAAATAAACAAAACATTATTAAAAATAATATAATAAAAAAAAAAAGAAATAGGGAGTTTTTGGCTTAGTTCTACACAAATAGTATCTATACATTGCATATCACAAAGAAAAAATGGTGCGGATATAGTCGAATGGTAAAATTTCTCTTTGCCAAGGAGAAGATGCGGGTTCGATTCCCGCTATCCGCCCTGGAAAATGGGGTTAATTTATTTTATATATTATTTATTAATAAGATAAAGTATAGTTAATAATGCTCGGTTATCCCCCCGCCTTTCTTGTACTCCAAAAAAAAGCGAATTTATTACCGGTTAACAGAATAAAAATACTTTTTTTTAAGTTGCGGAGACGGGATTTGAACCCGTGACCTCAAGGTTATGAGCCTTGCAAGCTACCAAACTGCTCTACCCCGCGAAGAACTGAGAACTCTTGGACAAAAAAGAAAGATTGAATTGCCCCCTTACCATATCTGTACAAAATAGAATATCATATCCCATTTATACAGAATGGTAAAGGGGGCCTCTATGATCAATGATCCTATAAAAAATTAAAAGATATTTTAATCCTTACCAACTCGATCTTGTTGCTCCGGGTAAAAAACAGGCATGAACCATTTCACGAAGTATGTACCCGGTTAGCCCAAAATCTCGATAGTTAGCTCTCGGCCTTCCGGTTGAAAAACAACGTTGACGCAGGCGTGTAGGTGCACTATTACGTGGTAGGGACTGTAATTTTCCATGAATTTCCCATTTCTCACTCAAAGATTGAGCTTTGTTTATTTCTTTTTTTGAGGATCTGCGACTCAAATGATATTTATGTTCTAATTTTCCCCTCTTCTTCTCCCTCTGAATCAAACTTTTTCTTGCCATTAATGGTGCAATTCCTGTTAGTATCAATGATACAATATAAGTCAGATCCTAGGTGTAGAAATAAAAGACGTGCCCCCTCTTAATCAAAATAAATTATATTTTCGAGGCTACAACACATAAAATAAGGACTCAACCAAATTTTCCTGATGTAGAAGCAATCAAGAAAGCCGCATAAGTGAATATATAACCTACAGAAAAGTGGGCTAACCCGACCAATCTTGCTTGAACAATAGAAAGAGCCACCGGTTTATCTCTCCATCGAATCAAATTAGCCAAAGGTGTTCGTTCATGAGCCCAGGCTAAAGTTTCAATCAATTCCTGCCAATATCCACGCCAGGATATTAAAAACATAAATCCAGTAGCCCAAACAAGATGTCCAAATAAGAACATCCATGCCCAGACCGATAAACTATTCATACCGAAG